GGTGGGCCATAAATTGGGAGAATTCGTAACTACTCTAAATTTCCGAGGACACGCGAAAAATGATAATAGATCGCGTCGTTAATAAAAAAAGTGAATATAAGTGCTTATTGTTTATTAGTAATAGTAAGAGGCGAATCTTCTGATAAAGAAGAATCCATATACAAATATGTATGTCTGCTAATAGCTAATAAAGCAGAAGGAGTAATTGATCAGATTCTTGGACGTTTCTACGAAGAAAGACGTATGATACTCGAACTTATGCCTTATCGAGCGGGTTATCCAATTTGAAAATGGGTTTATTCTTCAACAACAAATGCTATTCACAATATGGGTTTAAACGAAGCAAGTTTAATCATTAGTAAAACAGAAGTCAACGGGAGGGTACTGTTGTGAAAAAATTAAAACCTCAAGCTCGAGGGCATAGTTATCCGATAAAAAGACCCAGTTGTCATATAACTATTGTATTAAAAGATATATCTGTAAAGTAAAGGAAAAGGAAGAATATTATAAAAGAGCCAAATACGCCATATTATACTTAAAAAGCAACGTATGGAGAAATCAAAATAAGTACACGTATATGACGTGTCATGATATATATAGTCTTGGGGGATTATGGGACAAAAAATAAATCCACTTGGTTTCAGACTTGGTGCAACCCAAGGTCATCATTCTCTTTGGTTTGCACAACCACAAAATTATTCCGAAGGTCTACAAGAAGATCAAAAAATACGAGATTGTATCAAGAATTATGTACAAAAAAATATTAAAATATCCTCTGGTGTTGAGGGAATTGCATGTATAGAGATTCAAAAAAGAATTGATCTGATTCAGGTCATAATCTATATGGGATTTCCAAAATTCTTAATAGAAGGTAAAGGCAGCCCTCGAAGAATCGAAGAATTGCAGATGGATGTAGAAAAAGAACTGAATTGTGTAAACCGAAAACTCAACATTGCTGTTACAAGAATAGCAAACCCGTATGGACACCCTAATATTCTCGCAGAATTTATAGCCGGACAATTAAAGAATAGAGTTTCATTTCGCAAAGCAATGAAAAAGGCTATTGAATTAACGGAACAGGCAGGTACAAAAGGAATTCAAGTACAAATTGCAGGGCGTATCGACGGAAAAGAAATTGCACGTGTCGAATGGATCAGAGAAGGTAGGGTTCCTCTACAAACCATTCGAGCTAAAATAGATTATTGTTCCTATACAGTTGGAACTATCTATGGGGTATTAGGCATCAAAATTTGGATATTTGTAGACGAGGAAGAATAAGCCGGTACTTGACTTGCCTTTACGTTCTATCGGAAATAAAAAAATCAAAAAATTACAAACTCTTTCATTCTTGTTCTGTTAAATCAAAACAAAAACGGGCAATTCTATAAGGTTGAATAAAAATTCGATTAATTTTTTTATATTGATATAATTGCTATGCTTAGTGTGTGACTCGTTGGTTTTTTTAGGGTTAAGAGTCAAAAAAACGGACCGGCCCATAGTATGAACTAATAACTATCTAACTAATAACCAACTCATCGCTTCATATTATCTGGATCTAAAGAACCAGTCACGATATGATATCTTGGTCATATCATTGTAGCAACTGAATCTTTTTTGCATAAACAAAAAAAGAAAAAACCAATCTGATTATAAGTTGTGAAGCAATAACAATAAAAATGCGGATAAATGGACGGGTGAGAGAAAGAGAGAAAAAGAAGACGAATGATATATGATTCCAATATGTAAGGTCTATGAGTGATCTTAGAAAGGATAGCGTAATAAAGCATCAATATTAATTTGATTGATCTATAATTTCTAATTAGATGCATTTAACAACAAAATCAAGAGCCCCGAGTCCACAAAGACTGAGAAAATTGACTCAAGAACACACTTCATTTTCATTAGGAGCTCCGTTGTAGAATTCAGGCCTAACCATTAATCGAGAGGCGATGGGAACGACGGAACCTGTGGATGCAGAAGATTCTATTGAAAACGAATCCTAATGATTCATTGGGTAGGATGGCGAAACGAACCCGAGACCAATCCCTTTTTATTCTGAGAGGTCGTGTCATAGGATAACCCTACAACTGAAATAGATATTTCATTCAATACCTATTGTGAAAGAGTAAATATTCGCCCGCGAAAGTTTTGATTTTATTGGATTTCTAAATTTTGATAGAGCCAATATGATAATAAAAAAGACAAAAAAAAAAATACTCGTTAGAACAAAATGACATTCTATTATCCATAACATTATCTCTAACTAATCTATACAATAATTATCTATAACTATAAATAAATATAAATGGAATACACGTTTAGTTCAAAACAAGATATACAAATTTATAATAGATTAGATAGTAGATAAAATCTCAAAGACTCCCACGATTCACTATATTATTCATTAAATACATGTATATTATTTTAGAATTGTTATTTTTAATTCGCGAGGAGCTGGATGAGAAGAAACTCTCATGTCCGGTTCTGTAGTAGAGATGGAATTGAGAAAGAACCATCAACTATAACCCCAAAAGAACCAGATTCCGTAAACAACATAGAGGAAGAATGAAAGGAATATCTTATCGAGGTAATCGTATTTGCTTCGGTAGATATGCTCTTCAGGCACTTGAACCCGCGTGGATCACATCTAGACAAATAGAAGCAGGGCGGCGAGCAATGACACGAAATGTACGCCGCGGTGGAAAAATATGGGTACGTATATTTCCAGACAAACCAGTTACAGTAAGACCCGCGGAAACGCGTATGGGTTCCGGGAAGGGATCTCCCGAATATTGGGTAGCTATCGTTAAACCAGGTAGAATACTTTATGAAATGGGCGGAGTAGCAGAAAATGTAGCCAGAAAGGCTATTTCAATAGCGGCATCCAAAATGCCTATACGAACTCAATTCATTATTTCGGGATAAGAATGTAGAATAAAAGGAAAGATATCTTTGGAATGAAAAAAAAACAATTGTAGGTTTCTTTTTTTTGTGTTTGGACAAACAATATTAATATTTCTTTTTTTTACTTAGCCCCTTTGCATTGAACGAGCCAACCAAAAAATGATATGATTCAACCTCAAACCCACTTAAATGTAGCGGATAACAGCGGGGCCCGACAATTGATGTGTATTCGAATCATAGGAACTAGTAATCGACGATATGCTCATATTGGTGACGTTGTTGTTGCTGTAATCAAGGAAGCAATACCAAATACACCTCTAGAAAAATCCGAAGTGATCAGAGCTGTAATTGTACGTACTTGTAAAGAACTCAAACGTGAAAACGGTATGATACTACGATATGATGACAATGCTGCGGTTGTTATTGATCAAGAAGGAAATCCCAAAGGAACTAGAATTTTTGGTGCGATCGCACGGGAATTGAGACAGTTAAATTTCACTAAAATAGTTTCATTAGCACCTGAAGTATTATAAGTATAATAAAATAATAAAAATGAGACTCTAATTCTAATATAGTTATAGCATTTGAATAAAATATGAATAGAATAAAATATATTAATTAGTAGATTTGTCTCACGCATATATCTTTAACAATTCATAAAATATAAAAAAAAGCATGTTGATTATATCAAAATTCCGGGGCAACAATAATTTTAGTTTATCATGGGTAAAGACACTATTGCTGATATAATAACTTCTATACGAAATGCTGACATGAATAGAAAAGGAACAGTTCGAATACCATCTACTAACATCACCGAAAACCTTGTGAAAATCCTGTTAAGAGAAGGTTTTCTTGAAAATGTGAGGAAACATCAGGAAAACAACAAATATTTTTTAGTTTTAACCCTACGACATAGAAGGAATAGGAAAGGTCCATATAAAACTGTTTTAAATTTAAAACGGATCAGTCGACCCGGTCTACGAATCTATTCTAGCTATCAACGAATTCCTAGAATTTTAGGTGGGATGGGGATTGTAATTCTTTCTACCTCTCGGGGTATAATGACGGACCGAGAGGCCCGACTAGAAGGAATCGGCGGAGAAATCTTGTGTTATATATGGTAAGCCCTCTTATATCCAAATTAAGATATGGAACCTTACTATTTGTGAAAAAAGGGGAAAGAGCGGGTTTCTACTCTCACTATCCTCCTACATTAGTTAATACTTCAAGGAGGTTTTACCGGGAATGAAAGAAGAAAAATAGATTCATGAAAGTTTCATTCCTGAATCACTTACCGACGGTATGCTTCAGATTCATTTAGATAATGAAGATCGGATTTGAGGTTATGGTTCAGGAAGGATTCAACGTAGTTTTATACGTATACTACCGGAAAATAGAGTCAAAATTGAAGTAAGTCGTTATGATTCAACCAAAGGGCCTATAGTTTATAGACTCCGAAACAAGGATTCAAACGATTCGGTGGTTTTTTTTTTTCAACTTCAATATTCCTTTCGGAGGGATACAATTCGAAAGTTCAAAATTTGAAGAAACTTATTTTCTTCCAATAAGTAAATTCTAAATTAAGTTAAGGAATGACAAATATGAAAATAAGGGCCTCTGTTCGTAAAATTTGTGAAAAATGTCGACTGATCCGTAGACGGGGACGAATTATAGTAATTTGTTCCAACCCGAGACATAAACAAAGACAAGGATAATCTTTCTAAACTAAAAGAGACTCTCTAGGGGACCCAATATACAAACAAAAAAAAGGAAAGGATCTGTTTTGGCATGAAATGGATATATCCATATATCTCTGACTTATATTTATGAGACGATAAAATATGGCAAAATCTGTACCAAGAATTGGTTCGCGTAGGAATGGGCGTATTGGTTTACGTAAGAGTGCGCGTAGAATACCAAAAGGGGTTATTCATGTTCAAGCAAGTTTCAACAATACCATTGTGACTGTTACAGATGTAAGAGGTCGGGTAATTTCTTGGTCCTCCGCCGGTACTTGTGGATTCAAGGGTACAAGAAGAGGGACACCCTTTGCGGCCCAAACCGCAGCAGGAAATGCTATTCGGACAGTAGTG